TTAAAAGTTTTCTTAGAATCCAATCCAACCTTTCCCTTTAAGGAATTTAATTGGTTAGCATAATATCTAATAAATAGAAAATCGAATAGTAGATAATCTGTTATGAAAGAAAGAAAACATTCTTTGAAGAATCAAGATTCGTAACCAATCCTTGCCTTATTTGTTGGATTAGGTCTAACTTTCTTGAGTAAACTGCAAGAGTGGAACTTTACGAGATGAAATAGGGAAAGACAGAAGATAAAACTTAAAAGGATAATTGAAGTGACTCGTCTTCGAATCAACTTTGGTTGGGGGTTCGAAAAAGGAATAAAAATAAAGTAAATTCAAGGAGGAGCTTTCCTTTTTTTAAGGGGCCCCTCGGGGGGTCGTGGAATGCTTTTCTTCTCCTCTTATTCCATATGGAATACAATCAGTTAAAATAAGAAGGAATAGGGGAATATTCGACCGTTTCAATTCTTTATTTATCTTTTATTCCAAAATTCTCCCGAAAATCCAATTTCATTTTTCAATGGGGTTAGATGATCTAGTTCTTAATATTATTACTTTACTCAATTGACAGATTCCACAACAAATCTCTTGATTCGGAATTAGGGACTCATGTCGCATCTGATGAATCGATTCTCTTTTACACTTCTGTATCTCACTCGATCTTGTTTTTTAGTATTATCTAAAATAACCGATGAATTCTGAATTTTCCATAACTTAGGTAAGTGCTTTACCAACATATGTAGTGTAGTAAAAAAATAAATGGAATTTAACCCTTTCATGCTTACTATAACTAGTTATTTCGGTTTTCTACTGGCTGCTTTAACTATAACCCCAGCTCTATTTATTGGTTTGAACAAGATACGTCTTATTTGAAATGAATTGAATGAATAAGTCAGAAAAGAAAAATCTTTCTTTTGGATTCCTGGTATTCTACGACTCTTTTCCACACTAATTACCAATTCTTTTCTTGGTCATTGAGATTCGTGGATAATTTAGACTACTATTTAGGGATAGATCGTACCTCTTTTTTTTTTATCCCCTCGAACAAATCGAAATGATTGAAGTTTTTCTATTTGGAATCGTCTTAGGCCTAATTCCTATTACTTTAGCGGGATTATTCGTGACTGCGTATTTGCAATACAGGCGTGGGGATCAGTTGGATCTTTGATTGAGTAATATTTCTTTTTTGATTGACCTCCTCCAGACCAGAGAGGAGGTCAAATTGGAGTTGCAATTCAACTTTGTTTTGTTAAGTTATTTTACTCTGCTTCGACATAAGATAGACGGAATCACGCTCTGTAGGATTTGAACCTACGACATCGGGTTTTGGAGACCCGCGTTCTACCGAACTGAACTAAGAGCGCTTTCATTCAAAAAGAAAACCCTTTTCTACTCCTAACGTGTCTCACGTACGTATAGTATCCACAAATTCAAGTTATACCCACTTTAATTGATCTCCTCGCTACTGCCCATAAAGAAGAAAGAAGTAATAGGTAGGGATGACAGGATTTGAACCTGTGACATTTTGTACCCAAAACAAACGCGCTACCAAGCTGCGCTACATCCCTTTTCCAAATTGTTGTACAATGGCATTGTACACAATTCCTGTCTTGTTTTCCACATCGTAATTTTCTTCTCTTTCTCTATCTATATAGAACCTTCTTGTCATTTCTTCTTTTTGGTCTCATATAATCAAGTCAAGGAATGGTATACATCTAAAATCGAATCTAATTTCACCTATAAAAGAAAGATTACTATTCCTTGGTAATGTATAGGAAGAAGAGGTCATCTTTTTCTTTTTTAGGGATAGGAAAATCTCGTCTATACGGTTCATTCTATATAGAATATTGATTTTGTTTTTTTAGTTAGGAATTTCGCCTAAACAAAAGAAATACAAAAGATCTTGGGCAAGAGTATCTGATCATATATGTATTCCAATAAGGAAGGAGGATTTTCAATGCGGGATATAAAAACATATCTCTCTGTAGCACCCGTGCTAAGTACTCTATGGTTTGGGGCTTTAGCAGGTTTATTGATAGAAATTAATCGTTTATTCCCAGATGCTTTGTCATTCCCTTTTTTTTAATTCTAGTTATTGCTATGCGAGGAATTCTTCGTGACATGACGAAAATTTTCCCTTTTTCAATCCTTTTTTTTTAGTATAGGAAGGAAAAAGAAAGAAAAGATGGATTGGGTTGAACCTCAGAGTCATGAAAAATTTGGTAAATCCCATTTTGGAAAACAGAAATTCAATTAAAAGCGGTATCCAAGCTAAGTCAGGCCTCAGAAATCAGAGCATAGAAAGAGGCTGGGCTGGCTACTTAAATGAAAGGATTTCGAAGCAAAATCCTTGCTAATTCGACAAGGATTGTATTCTTTAATTATTTCTCCATTTTTTATTACTTAATTTAAGAATTTCCAAAATTTTTTATTCTAATGGATTTTATTCTTCTTCTTCGGATCCAAAATAGAAGAATAAAAGAATAAGTAGAAGAATTAAGTTAAGTCAATCCAAAAAAGAAAGGAGGTTCATGGCCAAGGGGAAAGATGTTAGAATCAGACTTATTTTGGAATGTATCAGTTGTGTTCGAAAAGGTGCCAATAAGGAATCGACGGGGATTTCTAGATATAGTACTCAAAAGAATCGCCACAATACACCTGGACAATTAGAATTCAAAAAATTTTGTCGTTATTGTCGCAAGCATACGACTCATGGCGAAATAAAAAAATAGGAGCATCGTGTGTTCGATCTTTCCAAAGAACAGATTTAATATATAGAACATAGATAGAATACAAAATACAAATCAACTCATTTGATTTCAGATAGATATTATTTCATATGTATAGAGGGTATTCATATACTATATATGAATCAAATAATATATGATATGAATCAAATAATATATGGACCAAAGAAAGACTACTTCTTCTGGATCCAAAATTAATAAAATAAAGAAATCCATTTTTTTTCCAATTTTTTAATAAAGAATAAATCATGTATACATCTAAACAACCTTTTCATAAATCTAAGCAACCCTTTCGTAAATCCAAGCAAACTTTTCAAAAATCCAAGCAAACTTTTCGTAAGTCCAAGCAAACTTTTCGTAAATCCAAACAACCTTTTCGTAAATCCAAACAACCTTTTCGTAGGCGTCCTCGGATTGGCCCGGGGGATCCAATTGATTATAGAAACATGAGTTTAATTAATCGATTTATTAGTGAACAAGGAAAAATATTATCGAGACGAATAAATAGATTAACCTTGAAACAACAACGATTAATTACTCTTGCTATAAAACAGGCTCGTATTTTATCTTTCTTACCATTTCGTAACTATGAGAATGAGAAGCAATTTCAAGCCCAGTCAATTTCAATAATTACTGGTCCTAGACCCAGAAAAAATAGACATATTCCTCAATTAACGCAAAAGTTCAATTCCAATCGAAACTTAAGAAACTCCAACCAGAATTTAAGAAACAACAATCGGAACTTAAGTTCCAATTGTTGATGTTTTATTCGAAAGGGCCAGACCTATATATAAGGAAAGTAATCCAGTTTTGATTCTTGCGTTTGTTATAAGAAAGAAAAATGGGGAAGAATAAATAGTTTTTTTATTTATTGCAACATGCTCGTTGATTCTTACCACTTAATCTTAATTTATTGTATCTTCCCGGAGTTCCCTCTCCGGGAATTCGGTTTTAATTATTCCTGTATATTACTTTTTTATCCATTTAATTGATGATCTTTATTTTATTGGAAATCGTGTAAAGATTATTTGGATTTGATACAGCTACTTGTGCAAGCATTTTACGATTAAGAATCAATTCCTTCTTGTACAGATTGTGTATTAATTTACTATAACTATTGAATACTTTATATATCCGCGTTGCTGCGTTTATCCGAGTGATCCACAAACGACGAAAATCCCTCTTTTGCCTGCCTCTATCTCGATGAGAGGAAACAAAAGCTCTTCTTACTTGTTGAGTAATCATTCGATTAAGTCTTAAATGAGCCCCTCTAAAGTTTGAGGCAAATGAACGCATTTTTGTTCGTCGTCTCCGAGCTATATATCCTCGCGGAACTCTGGTCATTGAATCAAATTAACCTTAATGAATAACTAATGATTTCTCTTCTTTTAGCCATCCTTTTTCCCATTAATAACAAAACGAATTATTCCGATATATAAAATATTAATTCCAATGGCTTTTGCTACTGTAACCTTCCCAACCACGATTTTTTATTCTATTCCCTTCAGTTATTTCGCATAGAAATAACAAATTCTAACGATACTCAAAAAAATAGTGGGTTCCATCGTTTCTATGGTTCCCTTTTAAACGGTGAGGCCCTCTCTATACACCGGAGCCCTTTCTTTCATTTCATCAAAAGGTATTGTGAACTTGTATAGTTCACATTCTTTGGCTCTACCTATCCATTATAGAGTAAATAGCTCTTTTCACAATAAGAGTTATCCATACAGTGACGGCATTTAATTATGAAAGTTGGCTAAGTAGCTGACCCTGTTAGTCCGTTCTTTTAAGATAAAGGAGCATAAGCCTTTTTCTTTTTATTACTATTTCCTCCGCTTAATGGATAACCATTCTCTACCAATGGGGGAATTGCTTCTTATTTCCAATTTAGATGATTGGATTTGCACCAAAGGAAACCAGAAATTCCATATTACCATAGAAATCTAGGATAGAGCTTCTCTATCCTATTCATTGGTACCGATCATGGATACTTCCAAAATTGTCTTATTTGTTTGAACTCATGATCTGAACGAGTCACACATACACCCTAGCACATGTTCCTCGACGCTGAGGACATCCCTTAAGCGCGGCCGATTTTCTAGCATTTCGTATTGGCTGTCTTGCGTTTCTAATAAGTTGTTTAACCGTTGGCATGTCGTATGTATATAGAAAAAAAGGATTGGTTTAGATCGATCTTAACCTGATGATTGATCATCATGAAGTATTTCTATTTTCTATTAAATCGCAGAAAACCTGAATTTAGGTTTGAAATAAATTTACAAGAAATGCGACCACTACCAATCCTTAAACATTTCTGGAAACCACACTGGATCAGTATCGCAGTGCTCGTCAATCATTTCATCCCCTACAATATCGACAAGTCCATAAGCTTTGGCTTCGTCTGCTGACATAAAAACATCCCTTTCCATGTCTTCGGATACAACCCAAAAAGGCTTGCCTGTTCTTAGTGCATAAACCCTTGTGATCATTTCGCGAACTTTGTGTAACTCTTCCACTTCTAGTAAAAATTCTGGTGTCCTTGCCCGATAATAAGCACTAGCAGGTTGGTGAAGCATAATCCTCGCGTGAGGGAATGCTATACGCTTGGTGGGTTCTCCTCCAAGCAGAATGAAGGATGCCATGGACGCAGCTATTCCGAGGCATATTGTATATATATCTGGTGTCACCGTTTGCATCGTATCAAAAATTGCCATTCCTGAGATTAGCCACCCGCCTGGGGAGTTTATAAACAAAAAAATATCGCTAATTCCATCTTCTATACTGAGATATACCATGAGACCTGTAATATGATTCGTGATCTCGCAACGAATCTCTTGACCTAAAAAAAGTGTCCTTTCTCGATACATAACATTGTATAAGTCAACCCAAGTCGCTTCTTCATCTCCGGGAATCCGGTAAGGTACTTTTGGAACACCAATGGGCATATTAGATTAATATTATTAAATTTAAGTAAGAAAACTATACTTTAATATGGAAACGTAAGAATGGAAGAGAAAGAAAGAATCCGCAGTTTATTGTCTTTTTTTTTCTTATTCTATATGAATACTATAGATTCTATTAATACGTAGATTGAAATAATACATAGATTGAAAGGTTATATCTATAAGGAAGCTAAGACAGATTGAATAAAGAAAAAAGAATCGGTGATTGGAATGATAAACAAAGAGGGATAGGGATCTATTCTTCGTTTTTTTTTCCAAATAGGCCAAGCTACCCATTGCATATTGGCACTTATCGAGTATAGAATAGATCTGCTTCTCTTTCTTCTTACGAACAGAATTGGCTTCTTATTTTTAATGGAATGAAATAAATATTCACGCTTTCTGACACAGAATCCCCTAGAGGGGTTAGGTACATAGGATATGGATAGTCTTTTCCAATGCGATAAAATAAAGCGACATCGTGTCTATTTTTCTTTGCTAAAGGGGTATTTCCATGGGTTTGCCTTGGTATCGTGTTCATACTGTTGTATTGAATGATCCGGGTCGATTGCTTTCGGTGCATATAATGCACACAGCTCTAGTTTCTGGTTGGGCCGGCTCGATGGCTTTATACGAATTAGCGGTTTTTGATCCCTCTGATCCTGTTCTGGATCCAATGTGGAGACAAGGTATGTTCGTCATTCCCTTCATGACTCGTTTAGGAATAACCAATTCGTGGGGTGGTTGGAGTATTTCAGGAGGAACTGTAACGAATCCGGGTATTTGGAGTTATGAAGGTGTGGCAGGTGCGCATATTGTGTTTTCTGGCTTGTGTTTCTTGGCAGCTATCTGGCATTGGGTATATTGGGACCTAGAAATATTCTGTGATGAGCGGACGGGAAAACCCTCTTTGGATTTGCCCAAGATCTTTGGAATTCATTTATTTCTTGCAGGGGTGGCTTGCTTTGGCTTTGGCGCATTTCATGTAACGGGTTTGTATGGTCCTGGGATATGGGTGTCCGATCCTTATGGACTAACTGGAAAAGTACAAGCTGTAAATCCAGCGTGGGGTGTAGAAGGTTTTGATCCTTTTGTTCCGGGGGGAATAGCTTCTCATCATATTGCTGCGGGTACATTGGGCATATTAGCGGGCCTATTCCATCTTAGTGTCCGTCCGCCTCAACGTCTATACAAAGGATTACGTATGGGCAATATTGAAACTGTACTTTCCAGTAGTATCGCTGCTGTTTTTTTTGCAGCTTTCGTAGTTGCCGGAACTATGTGGTATGGGTCAGCAACTACCCCAATCGAATTATTTGGGCCTACTCGTTATCAGTGGGATCAGGGATACTTTCAGCAAGAAATATATCGAAGAGTTAGCGATGGGTTAGCCGAAAATCTTAGTTTATCAGAAGCTTGGTCTAAAATTCCCGAAAAATTAGCCTTTTATGATTATATTGGTAATAATCCGGCAAAGGGGGGATTATTCAGAGCAGGCTCAATGGACAATGGGGATGGAATAGCTGTTGGATGGTTAGGACATCCCGTCTTTAGAGATAAAGAAGGGCGCGAGCTTTTTGTACGCCGTATGCCTACTTTTTTTGAAACATTTCCGGTTGTTTTGGTAGATGAAGAGGGAATTGTGAGAGCGGACGTTCCTTTTAGAAGAGCAGAATCCAAATATAGTGTTGAACAAGTAGGCGTAACGGTGGAGTTCTATGGTGGCGAACTTAATGGAGTAAGTTATTCTGATCCTGCTACTGTAAAAAAATATGCGAGGCGTTCCCAATTAGGGGAAATTTTTGAATTAGATCGGGCTACTTTGAAATCGGATGGTGTTTTTCGCAGCAGTCCAAGGGGTTGGTTCACTTTTGGTCATGCTACCTTTGCTTTGCTCTTCTTTTTCGGACACATTTGGCATGGCGCTAGAACCTTGTTCCGAGATGTTTTTGCTGGTATTGATCCAGACTTGGATGCTCAAGTGGAATTTGGAACATTCCAAAAAGTTGGAGATCCAACTACAAGGAGACAGGCAGTCTGATACCACATTGCTATGGTATCTTTCATCTCTCTTTTTTGATTTGACATGGGAAACATCTCCCATCCTTTCTTTGACTCTTTTTCTTTCTTTATATGGGAAATGATCCCAAATGACAAATGAATAGGTGTGGAAGTTATAATTGTAAATAAACCACGATCGAATCTATGGAAGCATTGGTTTATACGTTCCTTTTAGTTTCGACTTTAGGGATAATTTTTTTCGCTATCTTCTTCCGAGAACCACCTAAGGTTCCGACTAAAAAAATGAAATAATTTCATTGAAGTAAGAAGTCTCCCCATCTGGGAGACTTCTTACTTCAATTAGTCCCCGTGTTCTTCGAATGGATCTCTTAATTGTTGAGAGGGTTGCCCAAACGCGGTATATAAGGCATACCCAGTAAAGCTTACAAGTAAACCAGATATGGAGATGGCGACTAAAGTTGCTGTTTCCATTTTTATAGAATTTCAAGATTACAATGGATCTACGAAAAGATCGTGTATTTACAACTACAACGGAATAGTATACAAAGTCAACACCAATGATTAAATAGAATTTATGGCTACACAAACCGTTGAAGATAGTTCTAGACCTGGGCCAAGACGAACTCGCGCAGGTAGTTTATTGAAACCCTTGAATTCGGAATATGGGAAAGTAGCTCCGGGTTGGGGGACTACTCCTTTTATGGGGGTCGCAATGGCTTTATTCGCGATATTCCTATCTATCATTTTAGAAATTTATAATTCTTCTGTTTTACTGGACGGAATTTTAATGAATTAGGTTTCTACTAACTAAAACTACGAAGTCATAGTTTTTCCATCCAAAAAAGCCTTTCTACTTTAAGCTCTACATTTCTAGACATTCTGGTAGTTCGACCGTGGAATTTTTTTGTTTCGGTATCTCTGGAATATGAGTGTGTGACTTGTTAGAATTGATCCTATTGATAATACATAGAAAGGGCCTGTTATCTCTATCAAGATGATTCTAATTCGTCGGATATTTATTATTTATTCTAGTATCTGGAACACGAAATAGATAGAGTGGATCAAGAAAAAAAAATGGAACTATGATTCATACTCACTATTCAGACCTCGCAACCAGACTGAAAAAAATTCAAGTAGTTTTTAATAAAAAAAGAAAATGTCTTCCTTCCAAATTTGTTTGCCCAAAAGACAACTTTTTTTTTCTCTTGATTTTGTCGAGTTATTACACCGATTCAATAAATGATCATCAAGCGGTTCTTATTCGAAGAACCCTTGCCTTTTGTTTAGCTTGAGACTCAATCATCGTGGCTCTAGTATGAATCTAAGGTTTTAATTGAACTGATTCATAGGATCGCAACAAGATAATTTCTATCAGAAAACTACTAGAATTTTTGCTTTATTTATTTACTAGTAAAACAAAACAAGAGTAAATCCGCATTACGCAAAAAAAAAAAAAAGAAATCCAAAATAGGGAAGAGAAAAGTCAAGAGGCCTCTAATGACCAACATAAGGCAAAGAAAGGAAGACAGATGAGCCAACTTGAGATTTTTTGGCATTATCATCACAAAGAATAAATTCTGGATTTTTCTTATTTCATATCTTCAAGGCAAATCGACCCAATCCAGTGGCTGATGAAGTTTTGAACCCTTTTTTTTTTCTAATATCCGTTGAAAATTTGTGTGTTTCTGCTTGAGCCGTACGAGATGAAATTTTCATATACGGTTCTCGGAGGGGGACTCGGGTTAGTTACCTATCTCAATAAAGTATATGATTGGTTTGAGGAACGTCTTGAGATTCAGGCAATTGCGGATGATATAACTAGTAAATATGTTCCTCCTCATGTCAACATATTTTATTGTTTAGGGGGAATTACACTTACTTGTTTTCTAGTACAAGTCGCTACAGGTTTTGCTATGACTTTTTACTACCGCCCAACCGTTACAGAGGCTTTTTCCTCGGTTCAATACATAATGACCGAGGCCAACTTTGGTTGGTTAATCCGATCAGTTCATCGATGGTCAGCAAGTATGATGGTTCTAATGATGATCCTGCACGTATTTCGTGTGTATCTCACAGGTGGATTTAAAAAACCCCGCGAATTAACTTGGGTCACAGGTGTGGTTTTGGCTGTATTGACTGCATCGTTTGGTGTAACTGGTTATTCTTTGCCTTGGGATCAAATTGGTTATTGGGCAGTCAAAATTGTGACAGGTGTACCTGAAGCGATTCCGGTAATAGGATCGCCTTTAGTGGAGTTATTGCGTGGAAGTGCTAGTGTGGGCCAATCCACTTTGACTCGTTTTTATAGTTTACATACTTTTGTACTGCCTCTGCTTACTGCCGTATTTATGTTAATGCACTTTCCAATGATACGTAAGCAAGGTATTTCGGGTCCTTTATAGGGAAGGCATATCATAGAGAAAGATAATTCTAATTCTCATATATCATATCGGGTAGGTTGTGGTATTTCATTGCTACAAACATGGGTTATTGTAAAATAAGACATGTCATTTGGATACTTTTCTTCAACTCCGAAGTATTTTGATACAAATAGTTGAAGTTAATTTTACGAAAGAAAATAAGGCGGATTATGGGAGTGTGTGACTTGAATTATTGATTTGGCCATGCAGATAAAGAATTGGATCTGCCACATTAGAATTCACAACTAAAGGTGTCTCCGCATCCAATCAACACGTAAGTCCCCTATCTAGGAAGGATAGGCTGGTTCACTTGAGGAGAATATTTTCTATGATCATACCCCGACCATGTCATCCATGAACAGGCTCCGTAAGATCCCATAGAGTAGAAATGGAATAAGTCATATCACATGATCTAATTCTCTATTTATTACACTTACTTTTTTATTATAGTATGGAAATGCATTCATTTTCTTTGCATCGATTGCGATCCGCAATACTATCGGAGTAAAAGAAGGTATCTAAGGAAGAACGTAGGCTAGACTTTTGGATTTTTTATTAGTAACAAGTAAATACTTTGTTTGGACGTAAGAAATTTGCGATATTGAGGGGATAAACACCAACTAATCAAGAGACATGAGACAATCCACAAAGCAATTGATCATGATCAATTTTGCAAGCCCACTTGGATATTGAGCATTTACCCATAAGAATAGGATTCTTTTCAATGAGTAGTTGTAGGTGCAACTTCGGAAAAGAGAATCTGATAAAGCTTTTCTTACCTAGAGTCATTGAGTCATTATATACCTTATTCTATTATGGATCTTCCACGGTCTTTTTTCTTTCATTCTTGCTCGAGCCGGATGATGAAAAATTCTCATGTCCGGTTCCTTTGGGGGATGGATCCTAAAGAATTCACCTATCCCAATAACAAAGAAACCTGACTTAAATGATCCTGTATTAAGAGCAAAATTAGCTAAAGGGATGGGACATAATTATTACGGGGAACCCGCGTGGCCCAACGATCTTTTATATATTTTTCCAGTAGTAATTCTAGGTACTATTGCATGTAATGTAGGTTTAGCGGTTCTTGAGCCGTCAATGATTGGTGAACCGGCGGATCCGTTTGCAACTCCTCTGGAAATATTACCCGAGTGGTACTTCTTTCCCGTGTTTCAAATACTCCGTACAGTACCCAATAAGTTATTGGGCGTTCTCTTAATGGTTTCTGTGCCAACGGGCTTATTGACAGTACCCTTTCTAGAGAATGTCAATAAATTCCAAAATCCATTTCGTCGCCCAGTAGCTACGACAGTTTTTTTAATCGGTACTGCGGTAGCTCTTTGGTTAGGTATTGGAGCAACATTACCCATTGAAAAATCCTTAACTTTAGGTCTTTTTTAGGGATTTTTCAGGTTGATTCATTCAACCGTGAAGTACCGTGCATAGGTATCTAGGAAATAGTTACTTCCAAGTGAATCTTCCCTAGATACCTAAAATCCATTTTATTATGATCCATTTCGCGAAAATATAGATTGTGCCAAAGATGCAAAATTGTTTTCTTTTTTTTTTATTCTAACTCGAAAAGGAAGAAGAGGAAAAAATTGCAATGGATTTAAAACGAGAACTTATTCTTAGGTAAATCAATTGGGAGATGCTTCTCTAGAGTGTCCCATATCTGTTTTCCATCTTCCATACGAAAACTGTCAATTCTCATAAGATCTTCTTCAGTCTTACTCAAAAGGTCCAATAGTGTATGTATATTGGCCCTTTTGAGACAATTATACGTTCTAGAAGGCAATTCTAATTGATCAATAAAAATACAATTCAATGGAATTCCTTTTTTGTTTTTCTTTAGATTAGTTAATTTTTTTTGAAAGGTTAAAAGGGGTGGAGTAAACCTGTTTTTATTTTCTTCGAAACTAGTGCCCTCTTCCTCCGCGTGTAGAAAAGGAAGAAATAAATCAATCAAATTACGAGAAGCCTCATAAAGCGCTTCCTTAGGGGTTAAACTTCCATTCGTCCATATTTCTAGAAAAAGTATCTCGTGTTTTTCATTTCCATTCCCACAATAAAAAATACTATAATTCACATTTCGAACAGGCATGGATACAGCATCTATGGGATAACTTCCATCTTGAGAGTTCTTTCTGAGTTCCGTGTGATATCCGCGATCTCTCTTGATCTGTAACTCAATACAGAAATCAATGGGCTCTGTCAAGTTAGCTATAGGTTGTGCCATATCAACGATCTCTACGGAAGGGGGTAAGATGATATCTTGAGCAGTTATGTATCTAGGACCTTTGACACAAATTGATGCGTCTCTAACTCCATAGAGATTACTTCTCAATACAATTTCTTTCAAATTTAGTAAAATTTCTTGTACGGATTCTTCAATACCTGCTATTGTAGAATATTCGTGTGGCACGCTCCCAAATTTTGCACGTGTGATACATGTTCCTTCTATTTCTCCAAGTAAAGCTCTTCGCAAGGCAATACCGACGGTATCCGCTTGACCTTTTCTAAGCGGGGACAAAATGAAACGACCATAATAAAGACGCTTACTATCTACTCTTGATTCAACACACTTCCACTGTAGTGTTTGAGTGGATCCTGCTACCTCCTCTCGAACCATAATAGACTAGTATTATTATTTGATCATTGAATCGTTTATTTCTCTTGAAAGCGGTTTGATTCTTTTACAGACGTCTTTTTTTAGGAGGTCGACATCCATTATGCGGCATAGGTGTTACATCGCGTATACAACTTAATCGTACACCACTTTTAGCAATGGCTCGTAATGCGGCATCTCTTCCACTACCAGCACCCTTTACCATAACTTCTGCTCGTTGCAAACCCACTGTACGAATAGCATCTACTGCTGTTCTTTGACCAGCATAGGGTGATGCTTTTCTTGAGCTTTTGAATCCACAAGTACCCGCGGAGGACCAGAAAACCACCCGACCCTGCGGGTCTGTAACAGTTATAATGGTATTGTTGAAACTAGCTTGAACATGAATAACTCCTTTTGTTATTCTACGTGCACTCTTCCGTAAACTAAAACGCGCATTCCTACGCAAACCAATACGCACTTTCCTACGTGAACCAATTTTTGGTATAGCTTTTGTCATATTTTATTATCTCATAAATATGAGTTAGAAATAACAAAAAGAAAAAAAGATACAAAGATATCCGTTTCAGGGTAAAATATATCCTTTACTTTAATTATTTTATTTGGAATTTGGACATTTCCGCGGGTACTTTTTTTACTTTTTAGAAAGTAAAGTTCTTTTTCGAAAGATTACCCCTGTCTTTGTTTATGCTTCGGGTTGGAACAAATGACTCTAATTCGTCCACGCCTACGAATCAGTCGACATTTTGTACAAATTTTACGAACAGAAGCTCTTATTTTCATATTTCCGTATTCCTTTCTTAAACTATGAATCTAATCTTTGGAAAAAATAAGTCTCTTCGCTTGAATTTTGGAACTTTGAATTTATTACCCTAGAAAAAAAAAAGAAAAACCTAATTCTTTGAATCTTTGGTATCCTTCAAATCTTCGGTATCCTTCAAATCTTCGGTATCCTTCGAGTCTTCGGTACGCTTCGAATCCTTATGGGGAAGTCTATAAATTATACGTCCCTTGCTTGAATCATAACGACTTACTTCAATTTTGACCCTATCCCCCATCAGTATTCGTATAGAACTAGACCGGATCTTTCCTGAAATATAGCCCAGAATGATGGTGTCATTCTCTAGGCGAACGCGGAACATTCCGTTGGGTAGGGCTTCCGTAACTAAACCTTCGAAAGTGACTTTTGCTTCTCTCGGGTTTTTTTTTTCTCTCCTATTTTTTTTTTCTGTCATATTTTTTTTTCTCCTATTTTTCTATTTGGATTTTCAAATAAAAAAAAACGTTGTATTTTTATTTGAAAAATAGGAAGTTCGAGATAGAATTCGGGTACTATAGGAGGGGCGATTACCATATATAACATAAGACTTCTCCCCCAATTCTGTTTAGTCGAGCTTCTCGATCTGTCATTATACCTCGAGAAGTAGAAAGAATAGCAATTCCCATTCCGCCCAAAACTTTAGGAATTCCTTGATAGTTGGCATAAATTCGTAAGCCGGGTCGGCTGATACGCTTTAAAAAGGTTCTAGTTCTATATATTCCTTTTCTAGTCTTTCTCTTTTGATGTCGCAAAGTTGAAACCAAGAAATATCTGTTACTTTCCTGATGTTTCCGAACACTTTCAATAAAACCCTCTCGTAGAAGTATTTTAACAATGTTTTCGGTAATATTTGTAGATACTACTCGAACTGTTCCTTTTTTATTCATGTCCGCGTTTCTTATAGAGGTTAGTAAATCAGCAATAGTGTCCTTGCCCATAAGACTCTAATTCTAGGTTCCTCCTAATTTTTCTATAATCAACATGTTTTCTTTTTTTTTTTTTATTTTGGATTTTAAAGCATATACGTGAAACACAATCTACTAATTTTTTCTTTGATCTATATCTTGCCTACTAGTATTTATAATACTTCAGGAGCTAATGAAACTATTTTAGTAAAATTCAACTCTCTCAATTCCTCGGCGATCGCGCCAAAAACTCGAGTTCCTTTTGGATTTCCTTTTTGATCAATGATAACGGCTGCATTGTCATCATAGCGTATTATTATACCGTCTTCGCATTTGAACTCTTTACATGTACGTACAATTACAGCTCGAATTACTTCGGATCTTTCTAGAGGCATTTGGGGCACTGCGTCTTTGATTACAGCAACAATAACATCACCAATACGAGCATATCGCTGATTACTAGCAGCTCCTATGACTCGAATACACATCAATTTTCGAGCTCCACTGTTATCTGCTACATTTAAAAGGGTCTGAGGTTGAATCATATTATTTTGATTTCAATTTGTTATTTCAATGCAAAAGGATGAAAGAAATATTGTCTTTCCAGAAAGAAAAACCTGGTTTTTTTATCTTCAATACTCCTTTTTTTGGGTTCTATATCTCTATCTCTAATCGAAGAAATTGACTTCGTATGGGCATTTTACTGGCAGCTATGGAGATAGCTGCTCTAGCTACAGTTTCGGATACTCCGCCCATTTCATAAAGTATTCGACCTGGTTTAACAACGGCTACCCAATATTCGGGGGATCCCTTTCCTGAGCCCATACGTGTTTCCGTGGGTCTTAGTGTAACCGGTTTGTCGGGAAATATACGTACCCATAGTTTTCCACCACGACGTGCATATCGTGTCATTGCTCTTCGTCCTGCTTCTATCTGTCTCGACGTGATCCAAGCGGGTTCAAGTGCTTGAAGAGCATATCTACCAAAACAAATACGATTGCCTCGGCAGGATTTTCCCTTCATTCTTCCTCTATGTTGTTTACGAAATCTGGTTCTTTTGGGGTTATAGTCGATGGTTCTTTCTTAGTTCCATCTCTACTGCAAAACTGGACATGAGAGTTTCTTCTCATCCAGCTCCTCGCGAATGAAATGAGAAAGCGTGCAAATTTCTCTAATTCCATAATATTCCAAAATATTATGGATAGATGCACATTAATAGATAATAGAAAAAGTTAGGGTTTTTTTAATATTGAATATTGAATTTGTTAAAATAGATAAATATATAGTCAAGAAAGAAGATCTAGAATATATCTAGATGTGTGTGTCTATTTATCTATATTCTATATTTATGGATAATGTAATCTTTCTTAACAAAAAATCTCCTTATTTTTACTCTTATTGAATCGCGGTAAAGTATTCTAATTCAATAAAGATTTCGCGGGCGAATATTTACTCTTTCCTGTCTTATTTGTTAATTTATATTATAACCTTACCAAATAAGGCAATTTTTTTGGTTTGTTCCGCCATCCCACCCAATGAAGTATTAGGATTCTTTTCAATAAAATCCTATGCAGTCATAGGTTCTGTCGTTCCCACTACTTCTCCTTTAATGGTTAGGTCTGAATCCCACAATGGAGCTTCCAAAAAATTTCTTTCCGAGTCAATTTTCTCAGTTTTATTAACCCGGGCCGCTCTTTATTATTGTTTTAAATTTGTATTTCTTGTTTCAAGTTACGATTTCGAATTCTCTGTTATTTTTATTATATTGATGCTTTATCACATTGCCTTTTATGATGTAACTCATAGACCATACATATTGGAATCCTATATCTTTCTTATTCCTCTTCTTTCTTTCTATCATCCCTCCTTTTATCCACATCCCTTTAGTTTTGCTTCACAACCTAGAATCCATTTTCTTTTTTAGAGAAAAAATTGCAGTTGCTACAACTATATGATAGATCTACTCATTTATGATAGATGTATCATATAGTGACTGTTTCTTAGTTAGGATCTCGACAATACGAAGCAATAGGTTGGTTATTAGTTAATTTTCTATAATTACTAAGTTTTTTTCTTTTTCTATTTATAGTAGGGTTCAGTCAATTTTTTTGAATCTCCATTTTCGACTCTAAAGAAAAAACTAACGAGTCACACACTAAGCATAGCAATTATATTAAAAGATTTATCAATTTTCATTAAATCTTATAGAAAGAGGTAGAATTTCTTCTTCTTTTTCAGGGATTTCAGGAAAAATAAGGCTCTTGTCATTTTTTATTCTATCACTGAACAGAATGGGAAGACAAGGCTAGTTATTCTTCGTCTACGAATATCCAAATTTTTACACCTAATACTCCATAGATAGTTCGAATTGGATAGCAGCAATAATCAATTTTAGCGCGAATTGTTTGGAGGGGAAGTCTACCCTTTTTGATGCATTCGGCACGTGCAATTTCTTTCCCTGCGAGACGACCTGCAATTTTTACTTTTACTCCCCTTATATCTGCTTTTTTAGTTAATTCAATGGCTTTTTTCATTGCCTTTCGGAATGAAACTCTATTTTTTAATTGGAAAGCTATATATTCTGCAAGAATGTTAGGTTGTCTATAAGGTTCTTTAACTTTTTCAATAGCAATATTAAGTCTCTGGTTTACAGAATTAACTTCCTTTTGTAGATCTTTCTCTAATTCTTCGATTGCTCCTTTTTTCTTTAATAAATTGGGGAATCCAATATGGATTATGACGTGGATCGTATCGATTTCTTTTTGAATTTCTATATGTGTAATTACTTCGGAACTTGAGCCTGAGTCCATTTTTCTATTATGTGTAATTACTTCGGAACTTGAGTCTGATTCTATTTTTCTATTCGAGCCTTTTTTCCTATTCTTTTGTATATAGTTCTTGATACAATTCCGTATTTTTTTATCTTCCTGTAGACCTTCAGAATAATTTTTTGGTTGTGCGAACCAAAAGGAATGGTGATTTTGGGTTGTACCAAGTCTGAAACCGAGTGGATTTATTTTTTGTCCCATATTTTTCTATTCTATTTTTTTTTACTGGGAATCGAAATCTTAGATGGATCTAAAGATTATTTAGATTTCTTTACTATATTTAGTACAATTGTTATATGACACATGGTTTTTTTTATGGGAGAACTACGTCCTCGAGCTCGAGGTCTGAATTTTTTCATAATAGTACTCCTACTGACTTCGGCTTTAGTGATGAATAAATTCGCTTTGTCGAAATCCCTATAATGAGTAGCATTTGCTGCTGCCGAATAAACCAACTTTAGGATGGGATAAGATGCTCGATAAGGCATGAGGTTCAGTATCATAACAGTTTCTTCGTAGTAACGCCAGCGAATCTCATCAAGAACTCTTTGTGCTTTGAAAACAGACATATGGATGCGTTTTTGTGCTTTGAAAACCCGTTCGAACTTAATTAGACGATCGGTTGGAACTTTCCTTGCGAGTTTCCTTAGCCCACTCTTCTTCTTCTTTATTCTAGGGGTATACTTTACCAGTTTGAAACTTGTCATAAATAAGGTTATTCCCCGCCTACCTTTGTTTGTTTGTTTTTTTTTTATTTTGAATCTTTCTATTCTGAATTCAGTTAACGACGAGATTTAGTATCTTTTCTTGCACTTTCATAACTCGTGAAATGCCGAGTAGGCACGAATTCCCCCAATTTGCGACCTACCATAGGATTTGTTATGTAAATAGGTATATGTTCCTTTCCATTATGAATCGCGATTGTATGGCCAACCATTGCGGGTAGAATGCTAGATGCCCGGGACCACGTTACTATTGTTTCTTTCTCCTCCTTCATATTGACCTTTTCGATTTTTGCCAATAAATGATGAGCTACAAAAGGATTCGTTTTTTTTCGTGTCACAGCTGATTACTCCTTTTTCCATTTTAAAGAGTGGCATTCTATGTCCAATATCTCGATCGAAGTATGGAGGTCAGAATAAATAGAATAATGATGAATGGAACAAAGAGAAAAATCCTTTAGCTGGATAAGGGGCGGATGTAGCCAAGTGGATCAAGGCAGTGGATTGTGAATCCACCATGCGCGGGTTCAATTCCCGTCGTTCGCCCATCGCATTATTGCAAATTCCAAAAATGCAATTTTCCATATTCCTAGTTACGTATTTACTTACGGCGACGAAGAATAAAACTATCACTATATTTTTTCCTTTTCCTAGTTCTTCTTCCAAGCGCAGGATAACCCCAAGGGGTTGTGGGTTTTTTTCTACCAATGGGGGCTTTCCCTTCACCGCCCCCATGGGGGTGGTCCACAGGGTTCATAACTACCCCTCTTACTACGGGGCGTTTACCTAGCCAACACTTAGATCCGGCTCTACCCAAACTTTTTTGGTTCACCCCAACATTACCCACTTGTCCGACTGTTGCTAAGCAATTTTGGGATACCAAACGGACCTCCCCAGATGGTAATCTTAAAGTGGCCGATTTACCCTCTTTTGCAATCAGTTTCGCTACAGCACCTGCTGCTCTAGCTAATTGCCCACCCCTTCCACGTGTGATTTCTATGTTATGTATGGCCGTGCCTAAGGGCATATCGGTTGAAGTAGATTCTTCTTTTCTCTCAAAAAACCCCTTCCCAAACTGTACAAGCTTCTTCCAAAGCATACAGCTTTCTAGATGTATATGACGATCTCTAGACAGATGGATCTTATATGAATCGTATGATGAAGTACCACATGAGTGGATATATAGGAAAGGAATCCAAATCTGCCGAATCGCTCATGTTATGATCTTCTACATCCTAGGTCTCCGCGTTCCGTCATCTGGCTTATGTTCTTCATGTAGCATTCAGATCGAATGACTCTATGAAATTACGTCGATACTTCCACATATTATGGGTAACGTAGGAGACATCCCTATTTTCCCCGGGGGGTCTTAATTACCACTGCTTAGCTTTCAATTCGCCTCTGACCATCAAATTAAATGTGAATAACCCGTCCTCCTCTCTTTGAAACAAGGGGCGCTTCCGGTTCTGTGCGTGCTTCAAACAATTTTGTCTTCTCCATATTACCATATCTCTAGAGTCAATAATTTTCTATGAGGAACTACTGAACTCAATCACTTGCTGCCGTTACTCAACAGTTTTCTGTTGAGGTCTATCCCGTAGAGGTAGTCAAATTGGATCAGTGATCGATTTCTAGGTTTCGTCGTAAACCTAATTGGTTACTTCCAATTACGTAAATCAATAGTTCAAACCGCACTCAAAGGTAGGGCATTTCCCATTGATATAGGAACTTTTGTACCAGAAACAATAGTATCTCCAATTATAGCCCCTCTGGGATGTAAAATATATCTCTTCTCACCATCCCCATAGTGTATGAGACAAATGTATGCATTTCGATTAGGGTCGTATTCTATGGTTACGATTCTACCAGATATGTCTTTTTGATTCCGTCGAAAATCGATTTTACGGTATAGGCGCTTATGACCTCCCCCTCTATGCCTTGCGGTAATGATTCCTCTGGAATTACGACCTTTACCACAACGGTGCCGTCCATGGATCAAATTATTTCGTGGATTGGATTTCACTTGCCTGTCTACGGTTCCCTTGCGTGTGCTCGGGATAGGTGTTTTGTATAAATGTTTCGCCGTATTATTAAGTATTCTCCTTTAGTTTTTTTCTCTATCTAGAAGTGGAATAGAATAACCCGGTTGAAGGGTAATGATCATACGTCTGTAATGCATTGTATGTCCCAGAATAGGTCCCATTCTTCTACCCTTTCTGGGTAGTCGATGGCTATTCACAGCTACTACCTTAACACCAAAGAAGAGTTCGACCCAATGCTTTATTTCTGTCTTAGTGAATCCCGATTCGACATTAAAAGTATATTGATTCTTTCCCAATAAACGAAGACTTTTTTCTGTAAATACTGCGTATTTGATTCCATCCATAAATCGACTTTCCCTCCTATGCTCTGAGTTCCAGTATCGATAAGAATTCGAGTTCTTATTGTTCTTATGTTATGGTATGAATATACCATACCAATTCGTTATGTATGGATGATGGATGAGATTCCATGGATAGAGAGCCAGTTCCAATAGACTTATGGAACGTTCCCGTTCGCGTGCATCCAGCAGGAATTGAACCCGCAAATTTACCAATTATGAGTTGGGCGCTTTAACCATTCAGCCATGGATGCTTAACAGGGATCATCGTACATCGTAAATAACCAATTTTCATATAGAAAGACATATCATAGAAAAATGAAATCGAAAATATTCGGAGATGGCAAATATTCGGAGATGACTATGAAAACACCTCTCTGGATCCTCGAATTGAAAGAGAGATTGAGAGGGATCAAGAATCCTAATTCTCGCTATTTGGAATGGATCCAATTCTATTGAGTCTGACTCATAGTGATCATTTCTCTTTAGCAAAGAATGACCTTGGTTATCAAAGGATTGAACAACCGGGATCCATTTACTTATGATACCTAGTTGACATTGATAACAAGGATCTAATGAATTATGAGTTTAATAGATCCTCTTTAGCAGAAAGACGTATATTCCTTGCTCATTATCAGACAATCACTTATTCCCAAACCTCGTGTGGGGCTAATCGTTTTCATTTACCATCTCATGGAAAACCCTTTTCGTTCCGCTTAGCCCTATCGGGTATTTTAGTGATAGGTTCTATAGGAACTGGACGATCCTATTTGGTCAAATACCTAACGAAAAATTCCTATTTTCCTTTCATTAAGGTACGAGGGCTTCTTATTCCACAAGAACGAAAGCACCTTTTCATTCTTTCATATACTAGGGGTTTTTACTTGGAAAAGACAATGTTCCATACTAAAGGATTCGGGTCCATAACCACGAGTTCCAGTGCACTAGATCTTGTAGCACTTAGCAACGAGGCCCTATCCATTAGTATTCCACATAAGAAATCCATTATAGAAACTAATACAATTAGATTAGCTCTTCATAGACAAACTTGGGGTTTGCGAGCCAAGGTAAGACCGGCTCGGGATCATGGGACCCTTTTCTATCAGATAGGAGGGGCTCTTGTACAAAATAGACTTCTAAGTAATAACCCCATAGAATCTATCTATATAAAGAGGCAATCGTGTCAGGAAGCGGGTTTTTCTTTGGCCAAAGGGTACTTCGAACTTGGAACGAGCATGAAGAGATTAACGAGACTTCTTTCTCTTTTGAGTTTTTCTGGCGGACCGGTCGCGCAAGATCTTTGGTCTTCCCCCGGAACCGATGAAAAAAAGTGGGTCGCTTCTTATGGACTCGCTCAGAATGATTCTTCTCTATCTATAGTTCATGGCCTATTAGAAGTAGAAGGTGCTCTGGTGCAATCCTTACCGACAGAAAAAGATTGCAGTCAGGTTGATAATAATTGAGTGCCATTACTTCGTCGGTCCGAACCAAGGAATCCGTTAGAAATGTTTTGAAATGGATATTGTTCTCTCTTTGATCAGGGATTGCTATATGAAAAGAAGTGGAGTTTGAAAAAGGGAACGGAATGGTCAAACCGGAACTGCTAGAGGAACGAATTTTCAATAGCATAACTTGGGCTCCTAGAATATGGCGCCCTTGGGACAATCTATTTGATTGCAGGGTTTTGTTCCGAAGCAAAGATATCCGCGGAGGCCGGTTCGTTCGTCCTATTCTGATATTCAGGACCAAGAGGTACTGGATTCTCTTTCGGATAGGCCCTGAAAGGAGAAGAAAGGCTGAAATGCCAACGGATCTCTGTCTATTCTCTAATTCACCCGATCCGATAGTACCCGTTTTTGGAACGTCCAGTGCCAAAGTCACTGAATGGGTAAGTCACCAATCCAATCCCTTTGACAAATCGGGTGTCATATTAGATATCATATTCTATATATATAGAAATATCATAGAATAGACATATAGAATTTTTGGTCGGGAAATTCGAATGAATCATTGAGTGAAAAAGGAGCAAAGAATGACAAAAGACGAGACTCTACTAGTCTTCACTCTTGTGGTTTCCTCGGTTTCTGTTTTCTTATT